AAAAATGGAAACTCGTTCATTCTTTTTCTGGTGAATAAAAATGAGCAATTCTAATTCTTAATTCTATAGGGTTGAATAAAAATTCAATTGACCATTTGATATAATTGCTATGCTTAGTGTGTGACTCGTTGGTTTTTTAGGGTTAGGATTAAAAAAGGACCAGCCCCATAGTATGAACTAATAACCAACTCATCGCTTCGTATTATCTGGATCTAAAGAACCAGTCAAGATATGATAAATCAGTCATATCTTTGTAGCAACTGAAATTTTTTTGCATAAACTTTAATTAGAAAATTAGAAGTTGTAAAACAAAATGAAAGAAGTAAAGGTGTGGATAAATGGAAGGATGAGAGAAAGAGAGAAAAAGAATATCAATGATATAGAATTCAAATATGTAAGGTCTACGAGTCATCTCATAAAAGACAGTGTAATAAAGCATCAATACTAATTGATTCGTCCATAATTAAATATTAAATGAATCAAGAAAAAAATAAAGAGCTTGGAGCCAATAAAGACTAAGAAGATTGACTCAGGAACAAATTGGATTATGAGCTCCATTGTAGAATTCGGACCTAATCATTAAGTACGAAGCGATGGGAACGATGGAACCTGTGCATGCAAAAGATTTTATTGAAAAAAGGAATCTTAATGATTCACTAGTCGGGATGGCGAAATGAACCGGATATCAATTCATCTATTGGGAGAAGTCACGAACGAGCCCTACAAATAAAATAGAGATTGAAAGAGTAAATATTCGCCCGCGAAAACTTTTTTTTAGTTGCTAAACTTGGATAAAGGACAAAACAAAATAAATATTTTTTATAAAAATGTTAATCATTTCAATTAAATGTTTTTAATCCTTTTATTCGTGAGGAGCTGGATGAGAAGAAACTCTCACGTCCGGTTCTGTAGTAGAGATGGAATTGTGAAACAACCATCAACTATAACCCCAAAAGAACTAGATTCCGTAAACAACATAGAGGAAGACTGAAGGGAATATCTTATCGAGGTAATCATATTTGTTTCGGTAAATATGCTCTTCAGGCACTTGAACCTGCTTGGATCACATCTAGACAAATCGAAGCAGGTCGACGAGCAATGACACGAAATGCACGCCGTGGTGGAAAAATCTGGGTCCGTATATTTCCAGACAAACCGGTTACAGTAAGACCCGCTGAAACACGTATGGGTTCGGGAAAGGGATCCCCTGAATATTGGGTAGCTGTTGTTAAACCAGGTCGAATACTATATGAAATGGGTGGAGTAACCGAAAATATAGCTAGAAGGGCTATTTCAATAGCAGCATCCAAAATGCCTATACGAACTCAATTCATTATTTCGGGATAAAAATGTAGAACCAACAGAAATGAATCTTGGGGATGAAAGTTTCTTTTTTTGGACAGAAAATATTCCTTTTTTTTCTTCATCCTTTGCATTGGAAGAATAGACTAAAAAATTGATATGATTCAACCTCAGACCCATTTAAATGTAGCAGATAACAGCGGGGCTCGAGAATTGATGTGTATTCGAATCATAGGAGCTAGCAATCGTCGATATGCTCATATCGGTGACATTATTGTTGCTGTGATCAAAGAAGCAGTACCAAATATGCCCCTAGAAAAATCAGAAGTAGTCAGAGCTGTAATTGTTCGTACCTGTAAAGAATTTAAACGTGACAGCGGTATGATAATACGATATGATGACAATGCTGCAGTTGTGATTGATCAAGAAGGAAATCCAAAAGGAACTAGAATTTTTGGTGCGATCCCCCGGGAATTGAGACAATTCCATTTTACTAAAATAGTTTCATTAGCTCCCGAGGTATTATAAAATGAGATCACTGATATGTTTATAGTGGGTATTTGAAAGAAATAGATTAAGAACTAGATTAATTAGTAGATTGTGTCTCACGCATATACCTTTAATAATTCATATTCATAAAACAAATAAGTAAAAAAAAAAAAAAAAAGAAAAACATGTTGATTATATCAAATCTTGGGGCACCCTTAATTTTAGTTCACCATGGGTAGGGACACTATTGCTGAGATAATAACCTCTATACGAAATGCTGATATGGATAGAAAAAGAGTGGTTCGCATCGCATCTACTAATATTACCGAAAATATTGTTAAAATACTTTTCCGAGAAGGTTTTATTGAAAACGTTAGAAAACATCGAGAAAAAAACAAATCTTTTTTGGTTTTAAACCTGCGGCATAGAAGGAATAGGAAAAGACTCTATAGAAATTTTTTAAATTTAAAACGGATCAGTCGACCCGGTCTACGAATCTATTCGAACTCTCAACGAATTCCTAGAATTTTAGGTGGGATGGGGATTGTAATTCTTTCTACTTCTCGAGGTATAATGACAGACCGAGAGGCTCGACTCGAAGGAATCGGCGGAGAAATTTTGTGTTATATATGGTAATCCTTTTAATATCCAAATTGGATCCGAAACTTCTTCCTATTTCTAAAAAAAAGAAAAGGGACGAGTTGTCTAATATCGTTCCTCCTCCATTAGTTGATACTTCAAGGAGGCTTTACCTGGAATGAAAGAACAAAAATGGATTCATGAAGGTTTAATTACTGAATCGCTTCCCAATGGTATGTTCCGGATTCGGTTAGATAATGAAGATCTGATTCTGGGTTATGTTTCAGGAAAGATCCGGCGTAGTTTTATACGGATACTGCCAGGAGATAGAGTCAAAATTGAAGTAAGTCGTTATGATTCAACCAGAGGACGTATAATTTATCGACTCCGCAACAAGGATTGGAAGGATTAGGTGGTTTTTATTCAATATGATTCGAGATGAAAAATTTCAAGAAACTTATTTTCTTCCAAGAAGTAGATTCAGAATTAAGATAAGGAATGACAAATATGAAAATAAGAGCTTCTGTTCGTAAAATTTGTGAAAAATGTCGCCTAATCCGTAGGCGGGGGCGCATTATAGTAATTTGTTCCAACCCGAGACATAAACAAAGACAAGGATAATCAGACTCACTAAAGGACTCGATGTCCAAATAAGGAATCTGTTTTGACATGAAATGGATATATCCATATATCTCTGACTCATATTTATGAGATGATAAAATATGGCAAAAGCTATACCGAGAATTGGTTCACGTAGAAATGGACGTATTGGTTCACGTAAGAGTGCACGTAGAATACCAAAGGGGGTTATTCATGTTCAAGCAAGTTTCAATAATACCATTGTCACGGTTACAGATGTACGGGGTCGGGTGGTTTCTTGGTCCTCAGCGGGTACTTGTGGATTCAAGGGTACGAGAAGAGGGACACCCTTTGCCGCTCAAACTGCAGCAGCAAATGCTATTCGTACAGTAGTAGATCAAGGTATGCAACGAGCAGAAGTCATGATAAAAGGTCCCGGTCTCGGAAGAGACGCAGCATTACGAGCTATTCGTAGAAGTGGTATACTATTAACTTTCGTACGGGATGTAACCCCTATGCCACATAATGGTTGCAGACCCCCGAAAAAAAGACGTGTGTAGAAATGAACATTGAAAAAATTTCAAGAGAAACAAGAGAAATAAATGATTCAATCAAATAAAATAATATTACTATGGTTCGAGAGAAAGTAACAGTATCTACTCGGACACTACAGTGGAAGTGTGTTGAATCAAGAGAAGACAGTAAACGTCTTTATTATGGACGCTTTATTCTGTCTCCACTTATGAAAGGTCAAGCCGACACAATAGGCATTGCGATGCGAAGAGCTTTACTTGGAGAAATAGAAGGAACATGTATCACACGTGTAAAATCTGAGAACGTCCCACATGAATATTCTACCATAGCGGGTATTCAAGAATCGGTCCATGAAATTTTAATGAATTTAAAAGAAATTGTATTGAGAAGTAATCTATATGGAACTTGTGACGCGTCTATTTGTGTCAGAGGTCCAGGATATGTAACTGCTCAAGATATCATCTTACCACCTTATGTAGAAATCGTTGATAATACACAACATATAGCTAGCTTGACAGAACCAATTGATTTGTGTATTGGATTACAAATCGAGAGAAATCGCGGATATCTTATCAAAATGCCACATAACTTTCAAGATGGAAGTTATCCTATAGATGCTGTATTCATGCCTGTTCGAAATGCGAATCATAGTATTCATTCTTATGGGAATGGGAATGAAAAACAAGAGATACTCTTTCTCGAAATATGGACAAATGGGAGTTTCACTCCGAAAGAAGCACTTCATGAAGCCTGCCGGAATTTGATTGATTTATTTATTCCCTTTTTACATAAGAAAGAAGAAAACTTACCTTTAGAGGACAATCAACACACGGTTCCTTTATCCCCTCTTACCTTTCACGATAAATTGGATAAACTCAGAAAAAACAAAAAAAAAATAGCATTGAAATCGATTTTTATTGACCAATCAGAATTCTCTCCCAGGGTCTATAATTGCCTCAAAAGGTCCAATATATATACATTATTGGACCTTTTGAATAACAGTCAGGAAGATCTCATGAAAATTGAACATTTGCGCCTAGAAGATATAAAACAGATATTGGTCATTCTAGAAAAACATTTCGCAATTGATTTACCAAAAAAGAAGTTTTAAATCTATTGGATTTTTTTTCGTCTTTTTTTTCATTAAGATGAAAATAGGTTTTGAATCTTTAGCACAATTCATATATTCCAAAGAAATTCAGAATTGAATAGATGTATCTAGGGAGAATTCGCTTTCAAGCGACTATTCCCTAGATACACACGTCGTGTTATTTCACAATTGATTCAAATTAAAAAAGACCTAAAGTTAGGGATTTATCAATAGGTAATGTTGCACCAATACCCAACCAAAGAGCGACTGCAGTACCAATCAAAAAGACGGTTGTCGCTACTGGACGACGAAATGGATTTTGGAATTTATTAACATTCTCTAAAAAGGGTACTGTTAATAATCCCGCAGGTACTGAAACCATTAAAAGAACACCCAATAATTTATTGGGCACTGTACGAAGTATTTG